TATGTAAAAATAAAAGATTATGTCCAAAATTTCCCGATCTTACTCAATGAATCCCTCGTAACTATCCATAGGAGAAATAATAGGTAGGGATGACAGGATTTGAACCCGTGACATTTTGTACCCAAAACAAACGCGCTACCAAGCTGCGCTACATCCCTTTTCAAAATTGTTGTACAGTGTCATTGTATAAAATCCATGTCTTGTTTTCCACATCCTTCTTTTTTGCTCTACCTATATAGATAGGTAGAGAATGTTCTTGTCATTCTTTGTTTTAGGGGGCAGCAGAATTTCATCTGCTGGGTCATTGTACATATGCATTTTAGTTAGTAATTCCTAATTCTAATTTCATTTCGAGCAAAAACAAATGATCTTGAACTAAAAGATCGGGTTATCTATGATTTATGTATTAGAATATCGAACTAGGACTATATATGTATTACAATATACAATACAAATAAAGAATTAAAATAAATAAGAAAAAAAAATAGAAAATAAAAGAATAAGGAGGATTTTCAATGCGAGATATAAAAACATATCTCTCAACGGCACCTGTGCTAACCACTCTATGGTTTGGGTCTTTAGCAGGTCTATTGATAGAAATTAATCGTTTATTTCCAGATGCCTTGTCATTCCCCTTTTTTTAATCCTGATTGAATTCTTGTATGGATCTGTGAAGAAATGAAGAAGATTTGAATACAATTCTACGTAACATGGCTCCAATTTTGCTCCCTTTTTCTTTCCTATCCTAAAAAAAAAAGAAAGAGAAAGAAAAAGTGTATCGAACCTAAGTCAAAATACAGTGAATCTACGATAGAATTTGGGGGAAAAGAAATGGAAATGTGGATCCAGTCTAGGGGCGGTTCCACGAGATTCTAACATAGAAAGAAGAAAATACTGAGATTAGGATAGGAAGAATTCCTAGTTAGAAAAAATTGTATTAATTAATTATTATGATATTCTGAATATTCTTCTATTAATGAATAGGACTCTCTTTCTTTATAGTTTCTTTCTTTATAGTTATAGTAATTAGATTTTAGATTATAGTACTTCGAAGTCATTCGAATTCTAATAATTCGATATTTACAAATTCCATTTCTAGTTAGTAACTTTTCTTAATATAGATATAGAATATAGATTCTTTTTTTATTTTCTTTTTATTTGGTTCGGATCAAAAATAAAATAAGGAGAGTTCTAAAGTGAAGTCGATCCAAAAGGAAAAGGAGGTTCATGGCCAAGGGTAAAGATATCAGAATTATAGTGATTTTGGAATGTACCTGTTGTGTTCGAAAGGGTGTCAATAAAGAATCGCCGGGCATTTCTAGATATATTACTCAAAAGAATCGACACAATACACCCAATCGATTAGAATTTAGAAAATTTTGTCGCTATTGTCAAAAGTATACGATTCATGGGGAAATAAAGAAATAGATGGAACAGAATGCGTGTGTGATTTTTCCAAGTAGCGGGAAGAGTAAGAACTTTACATCTTAACATATATAATACAAAAATACAAACCAAATCCTATTTTGGTCGAATCTTAAATGAATAAGAAAAAAATAGAATTCTATTTTAGAGATTATTTTAGATATAAGGAATAAACAAACAAGGAATAAGCAAACCATGGATAAATCCAAACAAACTTTTCGTAAATCCAAGCGATCTTTTCGTAGGCGTTTACCCCCAATTGGATCGGGGGATCGAATCGATTATAGAAACATGAGTTTAATTAGTCGATTTATTAGTGAACAAGGAAAAATCTTATCTAGACGGACGAATAGGTTGACCTTGAAACAACAACGATTAATTACTATTGCTATAAAACAAGCTCGTATTTTATCTTCGTTACCTTTTCGTAATAATGAGAAACAATTGGAGAGAGTGGAGTCGATCCCTAGAACTACTGGTCCTAGAACCAAAAATAAATAGATAGACTCCTCAAAACTCCAATCGGAACTCAAGCTCATATTAATGTTTTGCTCGAAAAAAACTAGAATCCAGATTTGATTCTTGTATTCTAAAAAAGGAAAAATGGGGAAGAAATCTTTTTTTATTGAAAGATGTTCGTTTATTCCTACTACTCAAATCTTAATTTCTTTTTCTTCTATCTTCCCGGAGTCCATTCTCCGGGAAATCCTGTTTCAATCATTCTTGTTTCCTGTATAATAGATTCTATTAAGATTCTTTTATTCCTTTATTTGATTTGTATTTTATTTTTGATTGATGATTTTATTTGAAATAATATCAAAACAATTCTTATTTGATAGGGCTATTTGCGCAAGTATTTTACGATTCAGAAGCAATTGTCTCTTGTACAGATTGTGGATGAATAGGCTATAACTATAGAATAGCCTACCCTCACGAGTTACCGCATTTATCCGAGTGATCCACAAACGACGAAAATCTCTCTTTTTCCTGCTCCTATCTCGATGAGAGGAAACCAAAGCTCTCATTCTTTGTTGAGTAGTCGTTCGAGTAAGTCTTGAATGAGCCCCTATAAAGGTTGATGCAAATAAACGAATCTTTTTTCGACGTCTCCGAGCTGTATATCCTCGTTTAACTCTGGTCATTGAATCAAATGAAACTTTCTTGAATAACTAATTGATTTCTATTCTTTCAGTCATCCTTTTCCTCCGGTCGATTAATAACAAAACGGATTCTTCCGATATATAAAATATAAATCCCAATGGCTTTTGCGACTATGACCTTCCCGACCACGATTTTTTCTTTCTTCAAGGTATCTCGCCTGGAAATAAGAAATTCGACTGCTACTAAATAAAAAAGAATAGTGGGTTCCCTCGTTTCTATGGCAACTTCTGAAACGGTGAGGTCCTCTCTATACACCGGAGCCTCTTCTTTCATTTCATCAAATTTTATTGTGAACTTGTATAGTTCACACTCTTTGGCTCTACCCATCCATTTTTCAATTAGAATTCTTTTTTAAATTCTAATTCTAAAGTAATAGTCCTTTTCACAAAAAAGCTATCCATACAGTGACGGCATTTAATTCTGAAAGTTGGCTAGGTAGCTGACCCTGTTAGTCCGTTTTTTCAAGAATAGGAGCATAACCTTTTTCCTCCGCTTAATGGATAACTATTTGTTACCAATGGAGAATTCCTTCTCATCTCAAACAGAGTGATTGGATTTGCACCAATAGAAACCATAAATTCATAACATAATTAGGTATATTATAGATCTTCATTTTTAGATAATAGTCAATGAAATGGCCGTCTTCCACTCTATCTATCCTAATTCATTGGTAGTGGTCGTTGATACTGGAAACATTTCTTCAAACTCATGATCTGAACTGAACGAGTCGCACATACACCCTAGTACATGTTCCTCGACGCTGAGGACATCCTCGAAGAGCGGGAGATTTCGTGACATTTCTTATTGGCTGTCTTGCGTTTCTAATAAGTTGTTTAATGGTTGGCATGGCGTGTCTATAGAATCTCATTCTAGATAGAATAGAGCGGGTTGGCTTAGATCGATCTTAACCTGATGGTTGATTATTATGAATGATTTCTATTCACACGGAAAATTCGAATTTCTCAATGGATTTCGTATATTTATAAGGAATCCCCAGTATTTTCATTTTCGACCGCTACAAGATCAACGATGCCATGAGCTTGGGCTTCTGTTGCTGACATAAAAACATCCCTTTCCATATCTTCGGATATAACCCATAAAGGGTTGCCCGTTCTTTGTACATAAACTTTTGTGAGAGTTTCGCGAAGCTTCAATAGTTCTTCTGCTTCCAGGATAAATTCCCCTGCTTGTGCCTCGTAAAAAGAACTAGCAGGTTGGTGAATCATAACCCTGATGATATTGATATAACATAATGAACGGTTCTTCTATCTATATATCGCACGATTGGGTTAAAGTAAGGGGGAATCAAAATAACAATAAAAAATAGAATTAAACAACCGTACGGGCATCTTTTGTACATTGCATACGGCTCTGCAATGGAATTGATTTTTTCGATAGAAGAAATTCTATCGAAAAGAATAAATAGAACCCATCCGATCCAAATCGTTAAATGATCCATTTACCACCCTTCCTTTCGTAGTAGTAAAAAAGATACTATGATGGTTCTGTTGCTTTATATATTTATCTCGTTTGTGGTTTAGCAATCCCAAAGTTTCTTTTTGATACGATCCAAGAAGGAGAAAATGATTTTTTCCCTTTTTTTTGACTCTTTCTCTCATAAAATAAAAATAAAAAAGAGACTTCTGGTGTGGAAGAATAATGGTTTGTGACGCTTAAAATTACTCTTGCTTGACACATAAAATCAAATTGGGAATAACCCTTCTTTCATACTACTATCTCGATACAAAATCTCATGTTAGAAAAAAAACAATAATGGTTTGTTCATATCGAACTCGAAGTGCCATGCTATTATTACTTATTCTTTATTTGATTCATATTCGATACAGCGAAGGCATAGTATTCTTTTTTTTTCTCAAATAAAAAAACTCATTGGCGCCAAGCGTGAGGGAATGCTAGACGTTTGGTAATTTCTCCTCCGACCAGAATGAAAGATCCCATTGAAGCGGCTAATCCCATGCATACTGTATGTACATCCGGTGACACAAATTGCATAGTATCATAAATGGCTATTCCTGGTATTACCCATCCGCCTGGAGAATTTATAAACAAATAAAGATCCCTAGTATCATCTTCTATGCTGAGATATACCATGAGACCAACAATTTGATTCGAGATCTCGCTATCAACCTCTTGGCCTAAAAAAAGTAATCTTTCTCGATGAAGTCGGTTGATTAGGGCAAAATTGTATCCCTGAGGAACCGTACGTGCACCTTTGGATGCATACGGTTCAAAATAATTGCGAAAAAAAGATCAATGTGTTGATTCCAGTCCTATTTCTTTTTTTTTTTTAACATGAGTTTTGCCCTCCTTCCCCTTCCCTATATTCTATAATGTAGAAAAGAAAAAAGAATTTTATGAACTTATTGAACTAACTTCTCATTGATGTATTGTTT